GGATCAATTTCCTTACGATACTTAGTTGACATTCATCAAAAGGATCTAATGAATTATGAGTTCAATAGATCCTGTTTAGCAGAAAGACGGATATTCCTTGCTCATTATCAGACAATCACTTATTCACAAACCTCGTGTGGGGCTAATAGTTTTCATTCCCCATCTCCTCATGGAAAACCCTTTTCGCTCCGCTTAGCCCTATCCCCTTCTAGAGGTATTTTAGTGATAGGTTCTATAGGAACTGGACGATCCTGTTTGGTCAAATACCTAGCGACAAACTCCTATGTTCCTTTCATTACGGTATTTCCGAACAAGTTCCTGGATGACAAGCCTAAAGGTTATCTTATTGATGATATCGATATTGATGATAGTGACGATATTGATGATGACCTTGATCTTGCTATTGATATGGAGCTGCTAATTATGACGAATGTGCTAACTATGTATATGACGCCGAAAATAGACCCATTTGATATCACCCTTCAATTCGAATTAGCAAAAGCAATGTCTCCTTGCATAATATGGATTCCAAACATTCATGATCTGCATGTGAATGAGTCGAATTATTTATCCCTCGGTCTATTAGAGAACTATCTCTCCAGGGATTGTGAAAGATGTTCCACTGGAAAGATTCTTGTTATTGCTTCGACTCATATTCCCCAAAAAGTGGATCCCACTCTAATAGCTCCGAATAAATTAAATACATGCATTAAGATACGAAGGCTTCTTCTTCCACAACAACGAAAGCACTTTTTCATTCTTTCATATACTAGGGGATTTCACTTGGAAAAGAAGATGTTCCATACTAACGGATTCGGGTCCATAACCATGGGTTCCAATGCGCGAGATCTTGTAGCACTTATCAATGAGGCCCTATCAATTAGTATTACACAGAAGAAATCCATTATAGAAACTAATACAATTAGATCAGCTCTTCATAGAAAAACTTGGGATTTTCGATCCCAGATAAGATCGGTTCAGGATCATGGGATCCTTTTCTATCAGATAGGAAGGGCTGTTACACAAAATGTACTTCTAAGTAATTGCCCCATAGATCCTATATCTATCTATATGAAGAAGAAATCATGTAAGGGAGGGGATTCTTATTTGTACAAATGGTACTTCGAACTTGGAACGAGCATGAAGAAATTCACGATACTTCTTTATCTTTTGAGTTGTTCTGCCGGATCGGTCGCTCAAGATCTTTGGTCTTCATCCAGATACGATGAAAAAAATTGGATCACTTCCTATGGATTCGTTGAGAATGATTCTGATCTAGTTCATGGCCTATTACTATTATTACTATTAGAAGTAGAAGGCGCTCTGGCTCTGGCGGAATCCTCACGGACAGAAAAATATTGCAGTCAGTTTGATAATAATCGAGTGACATTACTTCTTCGGTCCGAACCAAGGAATCAGTTAGATATGATGCAAAATGGATCTTGTTCTATCGTTGATCAGAGATTTCTATATGAAAAATATGAATCGGAGTTTGAAGAAGGGGAAGGGGCCCTCGATCCGCAACAGATAGAGGAGGATTTATTCAATCACATAGTTTGGGCTCCTAGAATATGGCGCCCTTGTGGCAATCTATTTGATTGTATCGAAAGGCCCACTGAATTGGGATTTCCCTATTGGACTGGGTCATTTCGGGGTAAATGGATCATTTATCATAAAGAGGATGAGCTTCAAGAGAATGATTCGGAGTTCTTGCAGAGTGGAACCATGCAGTACCAGACACGAGATAGATTTTCCAAAGAACAAGGCTTTTTTCGAACAAGCCAATTCATTTGGGACCCTGCGGATCCATTCTTTTCCCTATTCAAAGATCAGCCCTCTGCCTCTGTGTTTTCACGTCGAGAATTCTTTGCAGATGAAGAGATGTCAAAAGGGCTTATTGCTTCCCAAACAAATCCTCCTACATCTATATATAAACGCTGGTTCATCAAGAATACGCAAGAAAAGCACTTCGAATTGTTGATTCATCGCCAGAGATGGTTTAGAACCAATAGTTCATTATCTAATGGATCTTTCCGTTCTAATACTCTATCCGAGAGTTATCAGTATTTATCAAATCTGTTCCTATCTAACGGAACGCTATTGGATCAAATGACAAAGACATTGTTGAGAAAGAGATGGCTTTTCCCGGATGAAATGAAACATTTGATTCATGTAACAGGAGAAAGATTCCCCATTCCTTAGCCGTAAAGATATGTGCCCATTAAAAGGGGATTAAGTGGAACAGAATTGGCCGGATGGTAGAGTCGTGGAAACACTTGTTTCTTCCATCTTTTTGGCCTTAGCTCCATGGAACAATATGCTACTGCTGAAACATGGAAGAATTGAAATCTTAGATCACTATGTGTGGATGATATGAACTGCCTAAACAAGAATTCTTGAACGGCGAAAGAGCCTATTACTCGTTACATCAAACAATTTCTACTAATGAAACCATGTAAATCCATCGGAAAATACGCATGTCCGCTGAAATGGTTGTTGC